AAGATCATATCTTTTTATTTAATGAGTTTTTTTAATGAGTCTGTTTTTATGTTATTTCGTACTGTGCAATTCCTCTGTTTGTGGGATCGTTTTCTCACGAGAGGTAATGAAAAGAATTATAAAATGGATTGCTATCTATGCCTAGATCAAGGATAAATGGAAATTTTATTGATAAGACCTTTTCAATTGTAGCCAATATCTTATTACGAATAATTCCGACAACTTCAGGAGAAAAAGAGGCATTTACCTATTACAGAGATGGTGCGATTTGATTATTATTATTTTTTTTTTTTTTTCTTATCTTTTCTATTTTATTTACCGCCTTCAGTCTTATAAAAAAGACAAAGACACCTGATTCGGGATATAAAATAAAAGAAAGTTTTTGAAATAAATCTACGCTTTTTGAAGGTGAAGTTTGTAAAAAAAAACAATTCCTTCTGTCGTGTATCCCCGATTAATGCAGCCTCAGATGCTTCAATTGCCGATTCTAGTATTGAGCGAAAGGTTACACCTATCTATGGGTTATGTATTGCAGGTCAACCCTGCTCCAATTAGTACCAATAGGCGGCATAGGGGAAGAAGCACTACGCCTAGGAATCAACAACACAAAAACTTTGTTATAAATTCTCCCCTTTCCTTATCGAGATCGGAACTAAGAAGAATGGTTGGGCCAACAAACATCCATCTCGTTCGTATTTTTGATACCCGTATAACCATTGAAGACTGTTGAAGTGACGAATTCCTGGAAATTAAGGGGCGTGAGGGACAAAGAAATTGTTGAAGTTACCATTTTTTTTTTATCTAGTATCAACACGTTTGATGTTAAGAAAAGATCTTTTGCAGGAAGGTTGGCTAGAGATTTCTTGTAAAAACACTAGCCCCGTTCAGTCAATAAGGAGAATATTTCAATCTTTTTTGATTCCATCTATTATTCTCATTATGCACATAAGGGAGGAGCCGTATGAGGTGGAAATCTCGCGTACGGTTCTGGAACGGAGATTCTTTGAATCGAACGACGACCGTAACGGATGTCGGCTCAATCCGAAGGAAATTATGCCGAAGCTTTACAGAATTATTATGAAGCTATGCGACTAGAAATTGATCCCTATGATCGAAGCTATATACTCTATAACATAGGCCTTATCCACACAAGTAACGGAGAACATACGAAAGCCTTGGAATATTATTTTCGGGCACTAGAACGAAACCCGTTCTTACCACAAGCTTTTAATAATATGGCTGTGATCTGTCATTACGTGCGACTATCTCCACTATAGAAAGAAAAAAGGAAAGATAAAAGAGTGAATCCGCTATAAATACTAGAAAAAATGACTAGAAAAGGGCTTTCTACATATGCATCGTCCAAAAAACGATTTTTATCAGCTGTAGCAAAGAAAGGAACTTCTTCATAGAAGTCGAAGTATGAAGAAATAAATATGCCTAGATACTTTATTCTATGGATAAAGGATCTAATTGATAGAGAAAGCACCGTAAAGATCAATTAGTGAGGTTTTGGGCCGATACAACAAGAACTGCTTACTTACTTATATTATGATAAAAAATTATGATATAAGATAAAAGTTAGGAATCAACTTATGTAATAAAGCTGATCCCCTAAGGGATTGAGCAGCGGTGTAGCATCAGATCCCAAAGATAGTAAGTCTTTTTTTCTTTATTATGAAGAAAAGTCTTTTTCGAAAATTCTATATTCATTTCTCTATGAAACCGAGATAGTTAACTTTCAGAAAATTCTAGCGAGAGTGGAAATGCTTATGCTTTATTCTTTTGAAAGTGGGAGAAAAGATAAAACTAAAAAAAATGATTAGTAATCAATATTCAAGTTTGAAACTCATGTAATTAACCTCTTTTAGTTACCCCGAGAAAAAATGGGATAGATCTATGAGAAATCTCATTCAATTAGATAGGGTTAATTAAAAAAAAATGGGGCACCGCAAGAATTGAATGCTGAGCCGTATGAGGTAGGAAACTCTCAAGTACGGTTCTAAGGGAAGGAATTGACCCACCTATTCCGACCGAGGAGAACAGGCCATTCGACAGGGCGATTCTGAAATTGCGGAGGCTTGGTTCGATCAAGCCGCTGAGTATTGGAAACAAGCTATAGCGCTTACGCCTGGTAATTATATTGAAGCGCAAAATTGGTTGAAGATCACGAGACGTTTCGAATAAGAGCACTCTTTCTTTTTCTTTTTTTTTTATAATTAATTGTTTGTTGGCCCCATCAGTCAAATAAAATAGATCATTTTTGGGGAAAAAACAATCAAAGAATTTCATTATATCCTTTCCTTTCGAAGATCTTTTTCTATTTCCTCTGGTATTTTGTGGGTATAAATGATACGCAGATAGAGTAGAGAATATATATATTTCTTTTTCTGTTCTGCTATTAAAACTAACTTTTGAATGACTAAAAAGATAGATACTGGAATATTGCATTAGGAATGACCAATAACTGCCTATGTAATTTCGAATAGAGTAATAATTA